CATGAAAAAGAAAGGTAAAAAAGAAAATTTTTGTTTTTTAACAGTTTGGGGAATGGAAGCTGAATTACCTTTTGGTTCTCCCCGACAACTACCTTCCTTTTTTGAACCTATTTGGAAACAACTTGAAAAAAGACTTATAAAAGTGAAAAAAAAACGTTTTCTAGCCCTAAAAATTATAAACGAAAGAGCAAAATGGTTTCGAAAAGTATCAAAAGAAAAAACAAGATGGGTTAGAAAAATAGTTCGATTTATAAAAAGAATAATGAAAGAACTTAAAAAAGCAAGTCTAATTCCATTATTTGGATTGAGGGAAGTATATGAATCGAATACAAAAAAAAAAAAATCACTAATAAGTAATGATATAAATCATGAATCGTCCATTCGAATTAGATCTGCGGATTGGACAAATTATTCACTGACAGAAAAAAAGATGAAAGATCTAGCTGATAAGACAAATACAATCAGAAATCAAATCGAAAAAATAACAAAAGAAAAAAAAAATATATTTATAACTACGTATATAAACATTAGTCCTAACGAAACAAATTGTGATGATAAAAGATTAGAATCACCAAAAAAGATTTGGCAGATATTAAAAAGAAGAAGTGCTCGACTAATGCGCAAATATCACTATTTTTTTTATTTGTTTATTGAAAGGATATACAAAGATATTTTTTTACGTATCATTAATATTCCCAGAATACATGTAAAAATTTTACTTCAATTAAAAAACAAAATAACAGATAATTCCAATGATGAAACAAATAAAAAAGGATTTTATATTGATAAAAATAAAAAAAATAAAATTTATTTTATTTCGACTATAAAAAAGTTTATTTCTAATATTAGAAATAAAAATTCGCAGATTTTTTGTGACCTTTCTTCGTTGTCACAGGCATATGTATTTTACAAATTATCACAAGCCCAAGTTATCAACAAGCATTACTTGAAATTTTTATTTCAATATCACGGAACAATTCCTTTTATTAAGGATAGAATAAAAAAAGATTTTTTTGGAACACACGGAATATTTTATTTCGAATCAAGGTATAATAAACTTAGCGGTTTTAAAATGAATGAATGGAAAAGCTGGTTAATGGGTAATGATCACTATAAATACAATTTATCTCAGACTAGATGGTCTAGATTAGTACCGCAAAATTGGCGGAATAGAATCAATCAAAATTTGATGGTTCAAAATAAAAACTCAACCAATTTTTATTCATATGAAAAAGACCAATTAATTCATTACAAGAAAGAAAACAATTATGCATATGCAGTAAATTCATTACCGAACCAAAAAGATAAATTAAAAAACTACAAATATGATCTTTTATCAAATAAATATCTGAATTATGAAGATAAGAAAGGTTCATATATTTATGGGTCGCCATTCCAAGTAAACCAGGCAAAAAGGATTTCCTATAATTACAATAATTATAATCCCGAACTTTTTTATTTGCCGAGAGATATAGATCTTGGAAACTATCTACGAGAAGATTCTATTATTGATAGGGATAAAAATCCGGATAGAAAATATTTTGATTGGAGAACTATTAATTTTTGTCTTAGAAAAAAGATCGATATTGAGGAATGGAGAAATAGAGATATCGGGGCCAGCGCCAACATTAATAAAAATACTAAGACTCGGACTAATTATTATCAAATAATTGATAAAATGGATAAAAAAAAAATGGATAAGAAAGTGTTTATGAATCCCCCGATTCATAAACAAATCTGCCCAACCAATCAAACAAAAACATTTTTGGACTGGATGGGAATGAATGAAGAAATCCTAAATTGTCCGATATCAAATCTAGAACTTTGGTTTTTACCAGAATTTGTGTCACTTTATAATACATATAAGATTCAACCGTGGATCATACCAATCAATTTACTTCTTTTAAAATTTAATATAAATAAAAACATTAGTCAAAATATCAACGCAAAGAAAAAAAAAGATAGATTATATAATCCAAAAAAATCTCTTGAATTAGAGAATCAAAATCACGAAGAAAAACAACAGCCAGTCCAAGGAGATCTTGGATCATATGCACAAAATAACAAAAATATTGGATCTGATCCATCGAAAAAAAACAATGTTAAAGAAGATTATCGGGGATCATACATTCAAAAAAGCAAAAATAAAAATAAATCCATGATAGGAGCGGAACTAGATTTCTTCCTGAAAAGATATTTTCTTTTTCAATTGAAATGGGATAATGCTTTTAATCAAAAAATACTAAATAATATCAAGGTATATTGCCTACTCCTTAGATTGAGAAATCCAAAGGAAATTGCTATATCCTCTATTCAAAGGGACGAAATAAGTTTGGATGTAATGCTGATTCCGAAGTCTACAACTCTTACAAAATTGATAAAAAGGGGACTATTGATTATTGAACCAGCTCGGCTATCCATAAAATGGGACGGACAATTTATCATGTACCAAACCATAGCTATTTCACGGGTGCATAAGAGTAAGCGCCAAACTAATCGAAGATACCAAGAAAAAAGAAATGTTGATAAGAATGGTCTTAATGAATCCATTGCACGACACGAAAATGGGAATAGAAACGATAATTTTTATGATTTTATTGTTCCTGATAATTTTTTATCTCCTAGACGTCGTAGAGAATTGAGAATTCTCATTTGTTTCAATTCAAGAAATGTCAATGTTGGGGATAGAAATCAAGTATTTTGCAATGGGAACAATGTAAAGCGCTGTGGTCAATTTTTTTATGAGGATAAGTATCTTGATGTAGATACAAATCGATTTATTAAGTTCAAATTATTTCTTTGGCCAAATTATCGATTCGAAGATTTTGCTTGTATGAATCGCTATTGGTTTGATACCAATAATGGTAGTCGTTTCATTATGTCAAGGATACATATGTATCCACGATTGATAATTAGTTGATGATACATTTACATTACATGGATCAAGCGGCATCTCTGACATGGTATATGAACACAAACAAATATATACAGCCTTATGTTGTTATATTAGATTATGGTACATGATACTGATTACCTGACCTTGATCTTAGCAATTCTATCTAGTAAGTAATGAGTCGTCATAATCTTCTTATCTTAGGTCAAAATTCTTCTCTTTTGTAGGTTAGAAATTTTTTATCTATATTTGAATAAAATTGAAAAAAAAAAAAAATTGTATTGATTATCAATTAAGTTAAGTGAATTAAAAAAAAAAGAAGTATACGAATAAATCCCGATTATTGTGTATAACAAATTAAAATGACTGGCATTATTATTACTGATTAGTAAAATCTATATTTGTAATGTAAATAAAGAAAAAGGGACGCAGAATTTTTTGTTATGGTTAAAAATTTATTCATTTCAGTTATTTCGCAAGAAGAAAAAAAAGAAAATAGGGGGTCTGTTGAATTTCAAGTATTCAGTTTCACCAATAAGATACGTAGACTTACTTCCCATTTGGAATTGCACAGAAAAGACTATTTATCTCAGAGAGGTCTACGTAAAATTCTGGGAAAACGTCAACGACTCCTGGCTTATTTGTCAAAGAAAAATAGAGTACGCTATAAAGAATTAATTAGTCAATTGGATATTCGGGAGCCAAAAACTCGTTAAGTTCATTTTTTTTTTTATTTATTTATAATATTTATAATAATAATTTTATAATATTTATAATAATAATAATTAGAATTATAAATATTAATTATTATTTTTAATGAACTTCATTTGGTTTTCAGCAATTCGTGGAATAATGAATCGGGGAAAAAATATATGACTGTACCGACTACAAGAAAAGACCTCATGATAGTCAATATGGGTCCTCAACACCCATCAATGCACGGTGTTCTTCGACTCATCATTACTCTAGATGGGGAAAATGTTATTGACTGTGAACCCGTATTGGGTTATTTACACAGAGGAATGGAAAAAATTGCGGAAAATCGAACAATTATACAATATCTTCCTTATGTAACACGTTGGGATTATTTAGCTACTATGTTTACAGAGGCAATAACGGTAAATGGACCAGAACAGTTGGGAAATATCCAAGTACCGAAAAGAGCGAGCTATATTAGAGTAATTATGCTAGAACTGAGTCGTATAGCTTCTCATTTGTTATGGCTTGGCCCTTTTATGGCAGATATCGGTGCGCAGACCCCTTTCTTCTATATTTTCCGAGAGAGGGAATTGATATATGACCTATTCGAATCTTCCACAGGTATGCGAATGATGCATAATTATTTCCGTATCGGAGGGGTGGCTGCTGATCTACCTTATGGCTGGATAGATAAATGCTTGGATTTCTGTGATTATTTTTTAACAGGGGTTACTGAATATCAAAAGCTTATTACGCGTAATCCTATTTTTTTGGAACGAGTTGAAGGGGTGGGTATTATTAGTGGAGAGGAAGCAATAAATTGGGGTTTATCGGGACCAATGCTACGAGCTTCCGGAATTCCGTGGGATCTTCGTAAAATTGATCATTATGAGTCTTACGACGAATTTGATTGGGAAGTACAATGGCAAAAAGAGGGAGATTCACTAGCCCGTTATTTAGTCCGAATCGGTGAAATGGTGGAATCCATCAAAATTATTCAACAAGCCCTGGAAGGAATTCCCGGAGGGCCTTATGAGAATTTAGAGGTACGGCGTTTTGATAAAACAAAGGATTCTGAATGGAATGATTTTGATTATCGATTCATTAGTAAGAAACCTTCGCCCACTTTTGAATTGTCTAAACAAGAACTTTATGTGAGAGTAGAAGCCCCCAAGGGGGAATTGGGAATTTTTCTGGTAGGAGATCGGAGTGTTTTTCCCTGGAGATGGAAAATTCGTCCACCTGGTTTTATCAATTTGCAAATTCTTCCTCAGCTAGTTAAAAAAATGAAATTGGCCGATATTATGACAATACTAGGTAGTATAGATATTATTATGGGAGAAGTTGATCGTTGAAATGATAATTGATACGATAAAAGTACAAGCTATCAATTCTTTTTCCAGATCGG